TCACCTAATCACGATTCAGAAATTAAACCTTAATGAATCTTTTTTGTTATTTTACTTGAGGTATCAACTAATGTGTGAGGCATACTATTAGAAACCCATCCTTTCTCTTTTTTCAAAAATACGAAAGTTCCATATAGAATTCGGATATCAGAAAAGATTACCATATATAACACAAAATTTCTCCACCGATTCCTTCTAGTCGAGCTTCTCTGTCTGTCATTATACCCCGAGAAGTAGAAAGAATTACAATCCCTATCCCGCCTAAAATTCTTGGGATTCTTTGATAATTAGAATAGATTCGTAGACCGGGTCGACTGATCTGTTTTAAATTTAAAATAGTTTTATCTGGTCCTTTCCTATTCCTTTTCCTTCTATGGCGCAGGGTTAAAACCAAAAAAAAATTGTTGTTTTCCTGATGTTTCCTCATGTTTTCAATAAAACCTTCCCGTAAAAGGATTTTAAGAATGTTTTCAGTGATGTTAGTATATGGTATTCGAACTGTTCTTTTTTTATTCATGTCAGCATTTCGTATAGAAGTTAGTATGTTAGCAATAGCGTCTTTACTCATAAGAAACTAAGATTTTTGTTGTCCCCGAATTTTTATATAATCAACATGCTCTTTTTTTTTTTTCTGAATTATTAAATATTTATGAAATATTAAAGGCATATACGTGAACCACAAACAATCTCCTAATTAATTTAAATCTACTAAATTAATAAATTTCATTCAAATACTATAAGCTCTATTATGGTCTCATCTTATAATACTTTTATAATACTTTTATAATACTTCAGGTGCTAGCGAAACTATTTTAGTGAAATTTAATTGTCTTAATTCCCGGGCGATTGCGCCAAAAATTCGCGTTCCTTTTGGATTTCCTTCTTGATCAATAACAACCGCAGCATTGTCATCATATCGTATTATCATACCATTGTCGCGTTTGAGTTCTTTACAAGTACGTACAATTACGGCTCTGATCACTTCTGATCTTTCTAGCGGTGTATTTGGTATTGCTTCCTTGATTACAGCAACAACAACGTCACCAATCTTAGCATATCGCCGATTACTAGCTCCTATTATTCGAATACACATCAATTTTCTGGCTCCGCTGTTATCCGCTACATTTAAATGGGTTTGAGGTTGAATCATATAATTTTTTATCTGTTTTTTCAATGCAAAGGAAAGGGATCAGTAAAAAAAAAAAAAGAAATATTGTTTATTCAAAAAAAAAAGAACCCTGCAATTGGTTTTTTTCATCCGAAAAAGCTCGTTCTTTTGGTTCTACATTCCTATTCTGAAATAATGAATTGAGTTCGTATAGGCATTTTGGATGCCGCTATTGAAATAGCCTTTCTGGCTATATTTTCTGATACTCCGCTCATTTCATAAAGCATTCTACCTGGTTTAACAACAGCTACCCAATATTCGGGAGATCCTTTTCCTGAACCCATACGTGTTTCTGTAGGTCTTACTGTAACTGGTTTGTCTGGAAATATACGTACCCATATTTTTCCGCCACGGCGTGCGTTTCGTGTCATTGCTCGTCGTCCTGCTTCTATTTGTCTAGATGTGATCCAAGCAGGTTCAAGCGCTTGAAGGGCATATCTACCGAAGCAAATATGATTACCTCGATAAGATATTCCTTTCATTCTTCCTCTATGGTGTTTACGGAATCGGGTTCTTTTGGGGTTATAGTTGATGGTCATTTATTACTTCCATCTCTATTACAGAACTGGACATGAGATTTTTTTCTCATCCAGCTCCTCACGAACAAAAGGCTTATAAAATAATATAGATGTACTTAATAAATAATATATTGAATCATGAGAGTTTTTGATAATTTATTATAAATCTATATATCTTTTTTGATATATAACTAAACATACATTCGATTTATAGTTATAAAAAATTTTGTTTTATTTTTATTCTTTTTAGTATTTATTATAAGGTTATAACGAATCTTTAGTTTGTTTTGCCTTTTATTATCATATCATATTGGATTGAATACAATTTTGAAATCCAAAAACAAAAAATAAAGATTTTCGCGGGCGAATATTTACTTTAATTTAATATTAAGTTTATCGGATTAGTTCATGACATACTTTTCTTTTAGGATTAATTCATGACATGACTTTTCAGAATAAAAGAATTGGTTCCTAGTTCATTCCGCCATCCTATCCAATGAACCATTAGGATTCGTTTTCAATAGAATCTTATGCAATCACGGGTTCTGTCGTTCTCATCGCTTCGCGATTAATGGTTAGGTCTGGATTCTACAACGGAGCCCCTAATGAAATAATGAAATTTTTTCTTGAATCAATACTCTCAGTCTTTATTGATTCGGGGCTCTTGATTTTTTTGTTCTATAAGAACGATTTTGTTTAATTAGGAATCAATTAGTATTAATGCTTTATTACATTTTCCTTTATGAGATGAATAATCGACCTTACATATTGGAATTCTATATCATAGGTTTTTCTTTTTTTTTTTCTCTTTCTC